ATTCGTACCATGTTGCTTTGTTTTGTTTCAAGAATAAGAAAGTTTTATTCTTGCTTTATTCGTTCATTGTTTGTTTGTTCTATATGTAAGTTTATGCGTGATTTATTTTAATTAATTCTAGAAGGGTTAATAGGTAGTCTTTGTTTGTCTCATTAGTTATTATTGGTTGATCAAGTGTTCTTGTATCTAGCAATGCATTTTAGTTTCGGTTAAATTTTGTGCCAGCAGCCGCGGTTATACCTTGGAGGCGTTTGAACGTGTTTGGCATTAAAGGTAGTTGTATTGTTTATTTGGTTGATTTTGTCCAATTTATTTTTAGGTGAAATTTTTATTGTTTGTGTTTGTCTTGTTTTATGTTTGGAGGCTATGAAATTTTATTTTTAAACTAGGATTAGATACCCTATTATTTTGGAATGTTAAATTTTGTGCCGGAGTAGTATTAGTTATGTTCTTGAAACTTAAAGAATTTGGCGGTATCTCATTCCGTCCAGAGGAATCTGTCTCGTTATCGATAGTCCACGTTGGACCTTACTTGGTTGAATCATGGTTTGTATACCGCCGTTTATTGATTATCTTTTTAGAGTTACTTTAATTTTCTAGTTTCTTTATTTTGATGTATTTCAGGTCAAGGTGCAGCTTGTTTCTAAGTGGAATGATGGATTACATTGTTATGTGTTTTTGGATTGTTGGTTTTAATATTGGCATGAAATTGGATTTGGTTGTAATGATTTGTAGATTGTTATTATGATAATTGGTTCTGAGATATGTACACATCGCCCGTCGCTCTCGTTTTTGTTATAATGAGATAAGTCGTAACAAAGTGGTTGTACCGGAAGGTGCAGCTGGATTGATATCAGATCATTTCTGTTAGTTGAGTATTCATTTACGCTGAATTATTGTGTCGTGCGATTCGACATGATCTGATTTGTTGATTGTCTTGTTTTTATGTTTTGTGGTTATTTATTTATTTATTAAAAAATTATTTTGTTGTTGTATTTTTTGATTTGATTTTTAAAACTATAGTTTATTTTGTACCGTGAGGGGTTGAAGATTTTAATGTTTTTTTGGAAGTTGATTTTGTTTGTCGTACCTTGTGTATCAGGGTTCATTGAATTTTATTATTTATTTTTATTTCCCGATTTTAAAGGAGTTAATGGCTTATGTTAGTTACTGTTTCATTAGTATTAATAATAAGTGGTTGGCAATGAAATGTTATTCGTCTTTAGTGGTTTCTGGTTTTTCAAGAAATGAATTTAATTCATACATCTTATTTAATTTCTGTTGTTGGTTATTTTGATTTTTATTTGATGTTAAGATTGAGGGGGATTAGCTCCTTGTTTTATTCTTATAATTGTTTATTATTTAATTTAGTTTTGTGGATTTTATGGTGATTTTCTATTTGATTATGTTAAAATTTTATTTATTCTTTTATTTATTTTTTGTTGTTTTAAGTTATTTATTGAAATGTTTGCTTTATTTTTGGATTGTTTAGTAATTATTGTGTAATTAGTAAATTTTGTTTATTGTTTTGTTGGTATATTAATGTTAATTGTCTTTGAGGAATTCGGCAAATATTTATGTCCGCCTGTTTAACAAAAACATCTTTTCTTGTTAGTTTTTGAAGTATGGCCTGCCCACTGACGTTTATTTGTTGAAGGGCCGCGGTATTTTGACCGTGCAAAGGTAGCATAATCATTAGTTCTTTAATTGTGATCTGGTATGAATGGCTTGACGAGACATGAGCTGTCTTAAGGGCATTATTTTATTGAATTTGATTTTTGAGTTAAAATACTTAAATGTTTTTATGGGACGAGAAGACCCTATAGAGTTTGACAGGTTTATTATTTATTTATTGTTTGTTTGGGTTTTGTTAAGTGGTAAATTTGTTTTGTTGGGGTGATGGGAGGAATATATTTAACTCCTCTTTGTTTTTATCTATTTATTTATATTTTTTTGATCCATTTATTTTGATTATAAGATTAAATTACCTTAGGGATAACAGCGTTATCCTCCTTGAGAGTTCTTATTGGCGGGAGGGATTGCGACCTCGATGTTGGATTAAGGTGAATTTTCGGTGCAGGAGCTGAAAGTGATTAGGTCTGTTCGACCTTTAAAATCTTACATGATCTGAGTTCAGACCGGCGTGAGCCAGGTTGGTTTCTATCTATAGATTTGTTTTATACCTTAGTACGAGAGGACCGGGTATTTGGAATAATTTCAGTCATATTGGTTTTTGTTAATGTGATAGTACTATTTTGGCAGATAAGTGCATTGGATTTAGAATCTATTAATGTAAATTTTTTTATTTACAAGTAGTATATGCTTGACCTTTTTTTTCTCGTTATTGTTTTTTTGCTGTTGATAGTTTTTGTTATAGTTGGTGTTGCCTTTCTTACCTTATTGGAGCGTAAGGTTTTAGGTTATGTTCATATTCGTAAGGGTCCGAATAAGGTTGGATTTGTTGGTATTCTTCAGCCTTTTAGTGATGCTATCAAGTTGTTTACTAGGGAGCAATATTTTCCTATTGTTTCTAATTATTTGATTTATTATTTTTCTCCTATTTTTGGGTTCTTTCTTTCTTTGCTAGTTTGGTTGTTGATTCCTTATTTGAGTGGGTTTATTTCATTCGAGTTGGGCTTATTATTTTTTTTGGCCTGCACTAGATTGGGGGTCTATACTATTATGATTGCTGGGTGATCTTCTAATTCTGGTTATTCTTTATTAGGTGGTCTTCGTGCATTGGCTCAGACTATTTCTTATGAGGTAAGATTGGCTTTTATTTTACTTTCTTTTGTTGTTTTGGTTTGTAGATATAATTTGGCCTATTTTTATTTTTTTCAGGTTTATTTTTGGTTGGTTTTTATTTCTCTTCCTTTATCTTTTATTTGGTTTATTTCTTGTTTGGCTGAAACTAATCGTACTCCCTTTGATTTTGCTGAAGGTGAATCTGAGCTTGTTTCTGGGTTTAATGTTGAGTATGGTAGTGGTGGGTTTGCTTTAATTTTTTTGGCCGAGTATGCAAGTATTCTTTTTATGAGATTGTTATTTTGTATTATTTTCTTGGGTAGAGATCTTTATTCTTTCTTTTTTTATGTTAAGCTTGCTTTTATCTCTTTTTTGTTTATCTGGGTTCGTGGGACAGTACCTCGGTTTCGTTATGATAAGTTGATGTATTTGGCTTGAAAGAGATTTTTACCTCTTTCATTGAATTATCTTTTGTTTTTTATTGGTGTCAAGTGTTTTATTTTTTCTTTATTATAGTGTATTAATTTGAGTATGTTAAGTTAATAGAAGATTTAAACTTCTTTCATAATGTTTTCAAGACATTAGGCTTTGTCAATAGCTTTTTAACTTTAATTTGTTATTTTGTCTCATAGTTTTGTTATTATAGGGTTTACTATGTAGTATATGAAGTATACTGTTGTTAGGATTTGTCCTGTTAGAACGTATGGGTCTTCTACTGGTCGTGCCCCGATTCATGTAAGTAGAATTACAGTGTTTGTTATTGTTCAGAATAGAACTTGGTTGATTGGGTAGAATTGTGTTCCTCGGAATTTTGATTTGTTTGTTGGTATGATGAATAAGATCGCAATTGATATGGCTAGGGCAATTACTCCTCCTAATTTGTTGGGGATTGACCGTAGAATTGCGTATGCGAATAGGAAGTATCATTCTGGTTGAATATGGACAGGTGTTACTAGGGGATTTGCTGGGGTAAAGTTGTCTGGGTCTCTTAGGATGTATGGTTCTTTTAGAGTTAGTACAGTTAGTATTATAATAGTTAATGCGAATCCTAAAATGTCCTTTACTGTAAAGTATGGGTGGAATGGAATTTTGTCTGTATTTTTATTTAATCCCAGTGGGTTATTTGATCCTGTTTGGTGTAGGAATAGTAAATGAATTAATACTATTGCTGCAATTACGAAGGGTATTAGGAAATGTAGAGCGAAGAATCGCGTTAGGGTGGCGTTATCTACTGCAAACCCACCTCATACTCATTGAACTACTTCTTTTCCTACGTAGGGGATGGCGGATAATAGGTTTGTAATTACTGTTGCACCTCAAAATGATATTTGACCTCATGGTAGTACATATCCTATAAATGCTGTTGCTATGGTTAGGAATAGAATTGCTACTCCTACTGATCATGTGTGTGTGAAGTTGTATGATCCATAGTATATATTTCGTCCTGTGTGTAGGTAGATGCAAACGAAAAACAATGATGCTCCGTTGGCATGCAGGGTCCGTAGTAGTCAACCATAGTTTACGTCTCGGCAGATGTGTCTTACACTTCTAAATGCGGTGTCAATATTTGGGCAGTAGTGTATGGCTAGGAATAACCCAGTCACGATTTGTGCTACTAGGCAGATTCCTAATAGTGATCCGAAGTTTCATCAGCCTCTAATTGTTGATGGTGTTGGTAAATCAACCAAGGCATCATTTGCAATTTTGAATAATGGGTGTTTATTTCGTGTGGGTTTGTTCATTATCTTGTGTGTCGTAAAGGTCCCTTTGATACGTTAATGATGTTTACTACTACAATTAGTGTTAGTAGCATATATATTACTAGTAATGTTGTTATTGTTCCTATTATCTGGTTGTATATAACTGTTGTTGTGGTTGTGATTTCGTTTTCTATTATTGTGTTGTGTATACTTATTTCTTTACTGTTTGTTACTGTTGGTATAAAATAAATTAGGATGGGTAATGTGATTGAGGATATTATCAATATTTTATTTGATGGTGAGAATATCTCATTTGATGCCAGTCTTGTTATATATATAAATAGTACTAATATTCCTCCAATTATGATTATGAATAGGATATATGAAAATCAAAAGCTTCTGTATATTGTTCCTCTGATTAAGCATACTATGATTGTTTGTATTAGTAGTATTAATCCTATGGCTATAGGGTGTTTTATTTGCGTGAACATTAGTCTTGTTACTGTTCTTATGGATATAAATAGTTTTGTTATATCAGGGGGTATTTTATTTAAAATATTAGTTTTGGGGATTAATGAAATGGTGTTTAATACCTTTCCTCTGAAGTTCTAAAAGGTTATTCCTTATTTTTGATTTACAAGACCAATATTTTTATTAAATTATTAAAACTTATTTATGTTAATGCCAATGTGATTGTATTTTTTTGTTTCTTATTTTTGTGGTATTTGGGCTTTCTCCTCTAGTCGGAAGCATTTGTTAATTACTTTGTTGAGATTGGAGTTTGTTGTATTGGTTCTTTATTTCTCTGTTTATTTTTATTTGTGTAAATTTAATTATAGTTTGTTTTTTGTTGTTTATTTTTTGGTTTTTTCTGTTTGTGAGGGATCGTTAGGTTTATCGATTTTGGTTTCTATAATTCGTAGTCATGGTAATGATTATTTTCAATCTTATAGTGTTCTTCAATGTTAAGGTTTCTTTGTTTTTTAATTTTTTTGATCCCTTTATGTTTTTTTTATGAGGCTTGGTGATTAGTTTGTTCTATAGTATTTTTTATTTCATTTATTTATTTGTTTTTTTTTCCTTATTTCTTTTGTTGAGGGGGCTTGGGGTATATTTTTGGTTGTGATTTAATTTCTTATGGTCTTATCCTTCTTAGTTTGTGGATTTGCGTACTTATAGTTTTGGCTAGAGAGTCTATTTTTCGTTTGAAGTACTTTTCTGGGTTCTTTCTTTTTGTTGTTATTGCTCTTACTACCTTTTTGTATTGTACTTTTAGAAGAATTAGTTTGTTATCTTTTTACATCTTTTTTGAAAGTAGATTAATTCCTACTTTGTTTTTAATTTTGGGTTGAGGGTATCAGCCTGAGCGTGTTCAGGCTGGTATTTATTTATTATTTTATACCTTGTTAGCTTCTCTTCCTTTACTTGTTGGTATTTTATTTATTTATGATTCTTTAGGATCTTTATGTTTATTTTTATTAAGTGGTAGTGGGCATTTGGTTGGTGATTTATTTTATGTCTGTATGGTATTTGCCTTTTTGGTTAGGATACCTATATTTATAGTTCATTTATGGCTTCCTAGGGCCCACGTTGAAGCTCCTGTATCCGGTTCTATGATTTTGGCCGGTGTTTTGTTGAAGTTAGGTGGTTATGGTCTTCTTCGTGTTTTCCCTGTTTTGTTTAAATTTGGATTTAAGTTTGGTGTTGTTTGAATTGCTTTGAGATTGGTGGGTGGTTTATTTGTTAGTTTATTTTGTATACGGCAGACTGATTTAAAGTCATTGATTGCTTATTCTTCTGTAGCTCATATGAGTATGGTTATTGGGGGTATTATAACTTTAAATTATTGAGGGGTTTGTAGATCTTTTGCTTTAATGGTGGCTCATGGTTTGTGTTCCTCTGGTCTTTTTTGTCTATCTAATATTTCTTATGAGCGGTTTGGTAGACGGAGTCTTTTAGTTAATAAGGGTTTAATTAATTTGATGCCTAGAATATCTATGTGGTGATTTTTGTTAAGTTCTTGTAATATGGCAGCTCCTCCTTCTTTAAATCTTCTAGGTGAAATTGGTTTGTTGAGTAGCTTGGTTTCTTGGTCTTGATGTCTTATATTTGTTTTAATTTTTTTATCTTTTTTTAGTGCTGCTTATACTCTTTATTTATATTCTTATAGTCAGCATGGGTCTATCTATTCTGGGGTCTATTCTTGCTCTTTAGGCTATGTTCGTGAGTTCTTGTTGTTGTTTTTACATTGGTTTCCGTTGAATTTGATTATTTTGAAGGCGGATATTGCTGTTTTTTGGGTTTAGTTAAAATCTAAATAGTTTAAAGGGAAAATATTGGTTTGTGGTGCCGATGATATATGGTTGTATTTTAGATTTATGCTTATGTCTATTTGTTTTGTTAGATTTATTTTCCTATTTATATTGGGTTTGTCTTGTTGTATTTTGGGTTCATATTTTATTATAAGTGATTTGGTTTATTTTATTGATTGGAATATTATTACGTTAAATGGTAGATCCGTTATTATGACTTTCTTATTTGATTGGATGTCTTTGCTGTTTATAGGTTTTGTGTTTATTATTTCTTCTTTAGTTATTTTATATAGAGATGATTATATATTTGGTGATTTAAATATTGCTCGTTTTATTTTGTTGGTGTTAATGTTTGTTGTTTCTATAATGTTTTTAATTATTAGTCCTAATATTATTAGTATTTTATTAGGTTGGGATGGTTTGGGTTTGGTTTCTTATTTGTTAGTAATTTATTATCAGAATGTAAAGTCTTATGGTGCTGGCATATTAACTGTATTATCAAATCGGATTGGTGATGTTGCCTTGTTGATGGCTATTGCTTGAATAATTAATTTTGGTAGTTGAAGTTTTATTTATTATTTGGAGTTTTTGTCAAGTTCTTTTGAAATAGAATTGATTTCTTTTCTTGTTGTTTTAGCCGCTATAACTAGGAGTGCTCAGATTCCTTTTTCTTCTTGGTTACCAGCGGCTATGGCTGCTCCCACTCCTGTTTCTGCTTTAGTTCATTCTTCTACTTTGGTTACTGCAGGCGTATATCTTCTTATTCGTTTTAGTCCTTCTTTCGGTTGTTGGTTGAATATTTTTTTATTATTGGTTTCTGGGTTGACTATGTTTATAGCGGGGCTTGGGGCTAATTTTGAATTTGATTTGAAAAGGATTATTGCTTTATCCACTCTTAGACAGTTAGGACTTATGATTATAACTATTTCTATTGGCCTTTCTGGCTTGGCCTTTTTTCACTTGCTAACTCATGCGTTGTTTAAGGCTTTATTGTTTATGTGTGCAGGTGGTGTTATTCATTCTATAGGTGATTCTCAGGATATTCGGTTTATGGGTGGTATATCTATTTATATACCGTTTACTTCTTCTAGTTTAATAGTTTCTAATTTTGCTCTTTGTGGTATGCCTTTTTTGGCCGGTTTTTATTCTAGGGATTTTATTTTGGAGATGTTTTCTATGAGATATGTAAATATGTTTGGTTTTATTTTATTATTTGTTTCTACTGGTTTAACAGTTTGTTATTCTTTTCGTTTATTTTATTTTGTTTTGTGTGGTGATTTTAACTTTGTTCCTTCTTATTCTATGGCTGAGACCAGTTATAATATAATGGTTGGTATGATTGGTTTATTGGTTATATCTATTTTTGGTGGGGGGGCTCTTATGTGATTAATTTGTCCTACTCCTTCTATAATTTGTTTGCCTTATTATTTAAGGTTTCTTACTTTATTTGTGGTGTTTTTAGGTGGTTGATTGGGGTATGAGATTGCTGGTTTTGTTCTTGGTGATAAGTTATTTTCTATATATTTGTATGGTGTTTCTTCTTTTTCTGGTTCCATGTGATTTATGCCTTTTTTTTCTACTTATGGTGTTTCTTTTGGTCCTTTAGGGGTTGGTTATCGAGCAACAAGGGTTTTTGATTCTGGTTGAATAGAGTATTTTGGTGGGCAGGGTATATATATAGTTCTTTTTAATTTAGGTAGGGTTAATCAATGATTTCAGTACAATAATTTGAAGGTGTTTTTAGGATTTTTTGTTATGTGAGTTGTTATTTTATTATTTGTTATTGCTTCTTACTTGAATAGCTTATTTAGAGCGCGACGCTGAAGATGTCGATGAGGTATTTATTGCCTTTAAGTGTTTATTTATAAAAGAGCTTCTTTGTCTTTACAGTGAAAATGTAATGTTTATTCTAAACTATATAAATTTAGAAGTGTAAACGGATTTTAACCGCTATAGTGATAAGTTAGCAGCATTCACTTTTTCTGTCACTTCCTTAACAGGAATTTTTTATTCAATTTTATTATTAACAATAATATACCTCTTTTTTGGTTTCAGTTAAATTTAATTAAAGCGGGGATAATTAATGATTATCTATGATCAGGTCGAAACTGATTGCAATGTTTGCTTCTCGCTTTGTTGATTTTTATATTGAGGCTAACTACTTAAGTAGTACTTTTTGAATGCAACCCAAATGTTATGATTAACTATAGCCCCTAATTTCTTCATTCTAGGGATCCTTGGTTCCATTCGTGATATAGTCCAATAATGAGGATCAGTAGGAATACTGATCTGATGATTATCCATGATTTTATGTTTGATGTTAATATAGTGATTGGTATGGGTAGTAGAAGGGCAATTTCTACATCAAAAATTATGAAGATTACTGCAATTAGGAAGAATCGTGATGAGAAAGGTAGGCGTGCGGAATTTTTAGGATCAAATCCGCATTCGAATGGTGATCTTTTTTCTCGATCTTCGTTAATCTTTTTTGAGATTAAGGTTGCTAAAACTATAATTGTTGCTGATAGAATAAGGGTTACTATAGATGCTGTTGTGACTATTATTATTATTTATCTTGTTTTCACAAATTTCTTGATTGGAAGTCAAGTATACTTAAATTCTTGTATTAGATAAATATTGTTTTATCTTCCTCATCAGTAGATTGAAATGTATAGGAATAATCAAACTACGTCTACGAAGTGTCAGTATCATGCTGCTGCCTCAAATCCGAAGTGGTGATTTGACGAGAAGTGTAATGTTGTGTGTCGAATAAGACATGTAGTTAAGAATGTTGTTCCGATGATTACATGTAGTCCATGGAATCCTGTTGCGACAAAGAATGTTGATCCATATGCTGAGTCTGCAATTGTGAATGGTGCTTCAATGTATTCATATGCTTGAAGTGCAGTGAAATATAATCCTAGTAGAACTGTGAAGAATAGTCCTTGGGTCGCTTGAGTAGCATTATTTTCTAATAAGCCGTGATGAGCTCATGTCACAGTTACTCCTGATGCTAGTAGGATTGCTGTATTTAGTAATGGGACCTGTAAAGGGTTAAATGGTTGGATTCCTGTGGGCGGTCAAGTTGATCCTAGTTCAATTGTAGGTGATAGTCTTGTGTGGAAGAATGCTCAGAAAAATGATACAAAGAATAATACTTCTGATACAATAAATAGGATTATTCCTCATCGTAGGCCTGTTGTTACTACCTTTGTATGTAGGCCTTGGTAAGTTCCTTCTCGAGTTACATCTCGTCACCATTGAATTATAGTTAGTACGGTGATAATTGCTCCAATTCCCAGTAGTCTATCGTCGTATTGGTGGAATCATTTGATTAGTCCTATTAAGGTTACTATTGCTCCAATAGCTCCTGTAAGGGGTCATGGTCTTTTATTTACTATGTGGAATGAGTGGTTTTCATGCATTGACATTAGTTAACTTCTCTAGAATATAAGGTTCTTAGGATTGCAAATACATATGATTGGATGACTGCTACTGCTCCTTCTAGGATCAGTAGGAGGATTTGTGCAATGATTAGCACAGTTAATAATGTGTGTCTTATAGATGGTCCATTATTACCTAGTAAGGTTAGCAGTAAGTGACCTGCGATTATGTTTGCGGTTAATCGTACAGCTAGGGTTCCTGGTCGGATTAAATTGCTAATTGTTTCGATGACAACCATGAATGGTATTAATATAGTTGGGGTACCTTGCGGTACTAGGTGTTCAAATATGTGGTTAGTGTTTTTAATTCACCCGAATAATATAAATCTTAATCATATTGGTAGAGCTAGTGTTAGTGTCAGTGTTAAGTGTCTTGTTCTGGTGAAGATGTATGGAAATAATCCAAGGAAATTATTTATTAGGATTATTAAGAATAATGATGTTAAGATGAATGAATTTCCTTTGTTTTCGTTCCCCTTACTTAGGATTGTTTTTATTTCTTGGTGTAGTTTACTTATTAATAAGGTTACTATTATGCTGTTTCGTGAGGGTACCAATCAAATTCTTGTTGGGATTAGTAGTAGCCCAATAAATGTTCTTGTTCAGTTTAATGGTAGATTGTTGATTTCTGTTGTTGGGTCAAAGATTGAGAATAGATTTCTTATCACTTTCAATTTGTTTTATGAATATTAATAGATTTTTTTGTTGTTGTTTGTTTATTTGGTGATTGAGAGAAGTAGTTCATGATGTTAAATATTAGAAATGTTATTAAAAATGTAATATATAATAATGTTCATTCTATAGGTATTATTTGAGGTATAAAAGGATATCTTTATGATTATTTCAGTTTGACATTCTGATGTTATTTAATTAACTAATCCTTTGTCATCAGAGATATTTGCTAATATATCATGAACTGGTTTAAGAGACCATTACTTGCTTTCAGTCATCTGATGATTCTCTTATCTTTGATACTCAGTTAATAAATTGATTTGTTGATACTCTTTCAATTACGATAGGTATAAATCTATGATTTGCTCCACAGATTTCTGAGCATTGTCCATATAGAAGGCCTGGTCGATTAATTGAGAATCTGATTTGGTTGAGTCGCCCTGGTGTGGCATCTGTCTTTACCCCTAATCTTGGTATTGTTCATGAGTGTAATACGTCTGCTGCTGTTACAATTATTCGGATTGGTGAATTTATTGGTAATACTACTCGGTTGTCAGTATCTAGTAGTCGGAATACATCAATTGCTTGATCTTCTTGTTGTACTATGTATGAGTCAAATTCTAGCTTTGTAAAGTCTGAATATTCATAACTTCAGTATCATTGGTGTCCAATTGTTTTTAATGTTATTACTGGGTTATGAATTTCGTCTATTAGGTATAGTAATCGTAGGGAAGGGATTGCAATAAACACTAGAATAATTGCGGGAGCGATTGTTCATAAAGTTTCGATTATTTGTCCTTCTAGGATAAATCGTCTGGTCTGTTTATTTTGGATAATTCTAATTATTGTGTAAAATACTGTTGTAATAATTATTAATATAATTATTAGTGCATGGTCATGGAAGAAGATTAGTTGTTCTATGACGGGCGATGCTCTATCTTGTAGTGTTAAGTTTAATCATGTTGTCATTGTGTTCTAATGAAAGTTTAAAACTTTATTTATGGAGCTTAAATCCAATGCACTTATCTGCCACGTTAGAGGCTAGATTAGTTAGGGAGAGGCCTAGTTAGTTAGGGAGATAGATGGTAATTCTGAGTATCTGTGTTCTGCTGGTGGGAAATTTTGTAGTCATTCTACCGAGTTTCTTGTGTGTGTAGGGAATAGAATTGGTCGATTTGATGTAATTCTTTCTCATATGATAAATAAAAATATCATTACTCTTACGAATGAAATAGTTGATCCTATTGATGAGATAATGTTTCATGTGGTGTACGCATCTGGGTAATCTGAGTATCGTCGAGGCATCCCGGCCAACCCTAGAAAATGTTGGGGAAAGAATGTTAGGTTTACTCCTACAAATATAACAGCGAATTGAGCCTTTAGTCATTTTGGGTTTATTGTAAGACCAGTGAATAATGGGAATCATTGCACAAATCCTCCTATAATTGCAAACACCGCACCCATTGATAGTACATAGTGGAAGTGTGCTACTACATAATAAGTGTCATGTAGTACAATATCAATTGATGAATTTGCTAATACTACTCCTGTTAATCCTCCTATTGTGAATAGGAATACAAATCCTAGAGCTCATAGGCAAGCTGCTCTATATGTTATTCGGGTTCCATATATTGTTGCTAGTCATCTGAAGATTTTAATTCCTGTTGGTACTGCAATAATTATTGTTGCTGATGTAAAATATGCTCGTGTATCAACATCTATTCCTACAGTGAACATATGATGAGCTCATACCACAAAGCCTAGTAACCCAATTGCTAGTATAGCGAAGATCATTCCTAGGTTTCCAAATGCTTCCTTTTTACCTCTTTCATGACAAATGATGTGTGAGACTATACCAAATCCTGGTAGAATGAGAATGTATACTTCAGGGTGTCCAAAGAATCAAAATAGGTGTTGATATAGAATTGGGTCACCTCCTCCTGCAGGATCGAAAAATGATGTATTTAAATTACGGTCTGTTAGTAGTATAGTGATAGCTCCCGCCAATACTGGTAAGGATAATAGGAGTAGTAGAGCAGTAATGGCGATTGATCACACAAACAGTGGAATTCGTTCAGGTTTCATGCTTTTTGGCTTTATATTGATTGTTGTTGTAATAAAGTTTACTGCTCCTAGAATGGATGATACTCCGGCTAAATGTAATGAGAAGATGGCTAAGTCTACAGATGCTCCGGCATGAGCAATGCCTCTTGCAAGAGGGGGATAAACAGTTCATCCTGTTCCTACCCCGCTTTCTACAGTTCTACTAGTGAGTAGAAGAGTTAGTGAAGGGGGGAGTAATCAGAATCTTATGTTGTTTATTCGTGGGAATGCCATGTCTGGTGCTCCTAATATTAGAGGTACTAATCAGTTTCCGAATCCACCAATTATGATTGGTATAACTATGAAGAAAATTATGACAAAGGCATGAGCTGTTACGATGACGTTATAGATTTGATCATCTCCAATTAGGGATCCTGGTTGTCCTAATTCCGTTCGAATAAGCATTCTTAAGGAAGTTCCTACCATCCCTGATCAAGCACCAAATACAAAATATAAGGTTCCAATATCTTTGTGATTAGTTGAGAAGAATCATCGGGTGAAGATTAGTGGGGTGGCTGAGATCAATGAGTAGGCGATAGGCTGTAAATCTATTTAGGAGCATTTACGTGGCTCTTCCACTATAATTTTTTGTAAGCCTTGTATTCATTTTGTGATTACAGAATGCAATTCTGTAGGGGTGAGTTAGATACTTACCAAGGCCTAAAGGAAGCCCTTTATTTATAGCTTTGAAGGTTATTAGTTTGCTTTTAACTTAAGGCCTTCATTTAATTGATGTTAGTGATGATTGTGCATATTACCATCCCTGTTAAAGAAATGGATGACAGAATCACTGCTGTTGTATTTTTTGTTATTTCATTTTTGTTGGATTTCAGGTTTCATTTTGGTTCGGCATTCAAAATCATAAATCTTGAATAGGAAATTTTCAGGTAGTAGTATAAGGTGATTAATGATGTTACTACTACAATTGTTGCTAGTGGAGCTATGTTGTTTGTAATTATAGCTTGAATTACAATTCATTTGGGTAGGAATCCAAGGAATGGAGGCAATCCTCCTAGGGAGAGTAGTGATGTGAATATTATAAATTTCATTAGTGTGGTTTCTTTATTTGTTAATATAGTTTGATTGATAAAAGATGTTCCGGATAATTTGATGGCTGAAACTACTGTTAGTGCTAGTGTTGAGTAGATTATAAAGTATACTATTCATAAGTTTTCACTTGTGGTTAATGCGATTAATATTCACCCCGTGTGGTTAATAGAGGAGTAAGTTAGGATTTTTCGCATTGAGGTTTGATTTAATCCTCCAATTGAACCTACAATTGTTGATAATAAAATAATTCTTAATGTGAATGCATTGATTTCAATCAGGTATGATATTAGTATCAATGGGGCTGCTTTTTGCACTGTTATTAATAGTGCACAATTTTCTCATCTTAATCCCTCTATTACTCCTGGGAATCATCAGTGAAGGGGGGCTGCTCCACTTTTTAACAGGAGAGGGGTACAAATGATTATAGGTGTGTAGTTTCTTCTTTCGAATGTAAATAGATCTTCTGTTAGTGTCTTTATTACCACTATGAAGAGTAATGTTGCTGAGGCCAATACTTGTACAATAAAATACTTTAGTGAGGCTTCTGTATTGTATATATTTTTAACATTGGATATTAGGGGGATAAATGATATTAGATTAATTTCCAGGCCTATTCAGGCTCCCAATCATGAGTTGGAGGATACAGATACTAGTACCCCTCCCATTAGGGTGGTTAGTAAGAGAATTTTGGTTGAGTTTCTGGGCATTAGAGAAGAGAGGTTTACTCTATTTATGGGGTATGAACCCATTAGCTTGATTTTAGCTTACTTTTCTGTGGTGAATTTTATTTTTTACATCTTGGTGTATGGTGCACGTTGGCTTTTGATGCTTGATGGTGATAGTTTGATTCTGTTAGATGTAATGAAGGTAGGTTTAACTACATGTTTTATCCTATCACGATAGTCCTTTACTCAGGCTCATCATT